TTTGGAAAGACTTATTTTATTTATGAAAAAAAAAGAGGAGGGTTCAAAAGAGCAATATAAATTTTTAAAATTTTTATTCAATGTAATTATAACTAATAATCATAACAAATCCATTATAAATATAAAAAAATCGGATCGAGTAAAAAGAATATGTAAAAAAATACCCTACTGGTCATACAAATTAATCGACGAGTTGGAACAACAGGAAAGGGGAAATGCGGAAGATAGATTAGCGGAAGATCATGGTATTCGTTCAAGAAAAGCCAAACGTGTAATTATTTTTACCGATAGACAGGCAAATACCGAAGAGGTAGCTTTAATACGTTATTCACACCAATCTGATTTTCGTCGAGATATAATCAAAGGTTCGAGGCGCATCCAAAGGCGTAAAACGGTTATTTGGGAACTGTTTCAAAGCAATCTACACTCTCCACTTTTTTTGGAACTAAAAGATAATAAACTATTTCTTTTATATTTTAAAATTTTGGAAATGATGAAATTTTTGTTTAGAAATGCAATTAAGACAAATGCACAACTCAAAATTTTGGATTATAAAGAAGAAGAGATAAAAAAAATGTCGAAAAACAAAAAGTACAAAATAGAAGAGAGAACGTGTATCGAAATAGCAGAAACTTGGGATACCATTCCACTTGCTCAAGCAATGAGAGGTTGTATGTTAGTAACTCAATCCAGTCTTAGAAAATATATTATATTACCTTCATTGATAATAGCTAAGAATATTGGACGGATGTTATTATTTCAATTTCCCGAGTGGTCTGAGGATTTAAACCAATGGAATAGAGAGATACATGTTAAATGTACTTATAATGGGATTCAATTATCAGAAAGGGAATTTCCGCAAAACTGGTTAACAGATGGTATTCAAATAAAGATTCTATTTCCTTTACACTTAAAACCTTGGTACAAATCTAAGCTACGATCTTTTGATAAGACTCCTAAGCATCCAATGAAAAAAAAAAGAAATAAAGAGGATTTTTTTTTTTTAACAATTTGGGGAATGGAAGCTGAAATGCCTTTTGGTCCTCCCCGAAAAAGGCCCTCCTTTTGTGAACCCATCTTTAAAAGACTCGAAAAAAAAATTAGAAAAGGAAAATTTTTTATAAAAAATATACCAAATGAATTCTTTTTAATAAGAAAAACAAAAAGCTTCTTTAAAGCAAATAAAATATTCAAGTTTCAAAAAAAACTATATCAACCAAGTCAAACTAAAAAACAAAAAGCTTCTCTAATAAAAAATTATATAATTTCTGAATCATCTATTCAAAAAAAATCAAAAGATTTGAAAAAAGATTTATCAATAACGAATAAAATGAAAGATCTGATTAATAAAACAAAAAACATAAAAAAAGACAGTAAAAACATATTTTTAATTTTACAGATTTTTCCTAATAAAAAAAAAAAATTTCGATTAATTTACGAATCAAAAGTTTATTTTTATAAAATTTTAAAATATTTTATAAAATATATATATATAAATAGTTTTCTTTTGATCAGTAGCATGAAAATACTAAGTTTCAATATACAACTCTTTCTGCAATCAATACAAAAAAGCTTTGATAAATATATTTACAATAATAAAAAACATAAAAAAAGAGTTGAGCAAACAAAAAAAATACCAATTCTGTTTATTTCAACTAAAAAAAAATTACTTAATAATAATAATAAAAATTCAACTCTTTTGTTTGGATTATTTTCCTTATCACAAACATATGTGTTTTATAAATTCTCACAAATTCCAATTAATTACATTAATTACTTGGATAAGTTAAGATATGTCCTTCACTATCATGAAACGTCTGTTTTTATTAAGAATGTAATTCAAAAATTTTTTAGAACACAAAGAATCTTTTATTGCGACTCAAAATTAATACATAAAATACTTTGGAATTATAACAACAAGAAATGGAAAAATTGTCTAAAAGATTATTATCAATATGATTTATCACCCATTATATGGTCTCGATTAGTACCACAAAAATGGCGAAATAAAGTAAATCAGCATTATACAATTCAAAATAAAGATTTAAACAAAAAATATTTATCTGATAAATTTTCATTAATTCATCATGAAAAACAACCTTATTATGAAAAAACTTTGGTGTCAGATCAAAACTTTCATTGTAAAAAACACTATCGATATGATCTTTTATCATATTTATACTATAATTATGAAAATAAGGCGGCAGACTCTATTTCTATTTCTAGATTACTATTAAAAGAAAAATTAAAAGTAACAAAAAAAATAACTTTTATAAATTCTAACACAGATACAAACAAATTATTCGATAAAGTAAAGAATATCCCTATTAATAATTATTTTAAAAATTATCGGCGATATGATAATATTAGGGATATAGAGCAAAAGTTGAATACAAAATATTTTGACTGTCAATTTTTTTTTATTTTAAAGAAAAAAAAAGTATATATTTTTGATAAACAAAGTTTTTTTTATCTTATACTTTATCAAAAAAAGGAGAATAAAATACTAAGTAAGGTAAGATCGAATATGGAACTTTGGTTTTTACAAAAATTTTTACTATTTTACATTGATTCGAAGATTAAACCTTGGGTTATTCTAATCAAATCGTTTTTTTTTGTTTATTCAAATGTAAAAATTAAGGAAAGTACAACAAAAAAAAAAATTATATCATTAGATGAAAAAAAAAAATACAAGAATAATACAAAAACCGAATTTGATATCTTCCTAAAAAGATATTTGCTTTTTCAATTGAGATGGGATAATCTTATGAAGCAAAAAATAATTAACAATATTAAAATATATTGTTTCTTACTTAGACTTATAAATCCAAAAGAAATGGCTCTATCTTCTATTCGAAGAGAAGAAATGAGTCTAGATATCATGTTGATTCAGAATAAATTAACTTGTACCAAATCGATGAAAGGGGGAATATTAATTCTTGAACCGATTCGTCTGTCTGTAAAAAAAAATATAAAATTGATTATTTATAAAATTGTACGTAGTTCATTTTTTTATAAAAAAAAGCACCAAACAAATCAAAGAAACAAAAATATATATATTATTGATACAAATAAATCAAACGCAAAACATAAAAATATGAATGTAAATAAAAACGATAATTTTAATGATTTATTTGTTCCTGAAACTATTTTATCATCTCGACGTTGTAGAGAATTTAGAATTTTAATTTGTTTTAATTTAAAGAAAAAAAAAACATTTTTAAATAAGATAAGTGAAAAAAAAACATTAATTAAATCGAAGTTTTGTCTTTGGACCAATTTTCGATTAGAGGATTTTACTTGTCTAAATCGATATTGGTTTGATACCAATAACAGCATCCGTTTCAGTATGTTAAGGATACGTATGTATCCACAATTGAAAATTAGTTGATGATAAATTATTTGACTAGATACATTCTTTTCTTACTTATCATATCCATTATAACAAAAATAACAAAATTTAAATCAGATTCCAATGATTTACTTTAATTAAATTTTAATTTAATATTAATAATGATATATAATTAATGAAAAGAAAATTCACATACAGAGTAAACAATTCATTTATTAAAATTTAATCTAAAAATAAAATTTAATGTGAGTCAAGTTTCTTAAATTTTCGAAAACTATTGACAGGACATAATAATAATATGTATTTCTATATACATATAGAAATAGTTGATTGATTAAAAATTTGGAGAAATCATTGATTCATCTAGTATATAAATATATATATGATATGATTCAGTTACAAAATTATTAGATTGAAATTTTATGATATTTGACAATATTTATAGATAGATCCAATGTCGCATTCAGTAAAGATTTATGATACATGTATCGGATGCACTCAATGTGTCCGAGTTTGTCCTACAGATGTATTAGAAATGATCCCTTGGGACGGTTGCAAAGCTAAGCAAATTGCTTCCGCTCCAAGAACAGAGGACTGTGTCGGTTGTAAAAGATGTGAATCCGCATGCCCAACAGACTTTTTGAGTGTTCGGGTTTATCTATGGTATGAAACAAATCGTAGCATGGGTCTAACTTATTGATAGTTAATAGTTTTTACTAAATTTTTTTTTTAACAATAAAACCCGTACTTAATAATGAATATATATTATTTTTTGAGTACGGGTTTCTTTGATTCAAGTGTAGTTAGTATATATTTTATGATGTTAAAAATTATAGTTATATATATATATATTTTATAGATAATAATTCATCAAGCTCTTTATTCAATATTCAATTAGATTCAAATAAAAATGAACCATAACTGTGCAGTCCTATTTCTAATAGATTGATTCCAAAATAGCATCCCCAAATTATAAAAAAGCCTATAACAGCTACAATTGAAGAATTTGTCCCGTTCGAATTTGTATTCGTTTGAGTATGTAAATAAATCGTAAATATAATCCAAGTGATAAATGCCCACGTTTCTTTTGGATCCCAATTCCAATATGATCCCCATGCTTCATTAGCCCATACAGCTCCCGAAAGAATACCTATACTTAAAAAAAAAAAACCTATACTAATAACACGATAACTCCAATGTTCCAATTGTTGAATTAATTGGGATCTGTAAAAATTCTTAAAAAAAATGCTTTGTAAAACAGTTTTTATCTTTTCATTCTTGTTTTGATTATTATCAAAAGAAAAAGGGCTTTTACTAAAAATCATTATCTTTTTTTGAAATGTAATGACTAAAAGTGTTACTGATAATAAGGATCCGCATAAAAGTGATGCATAACCTAGTAAGGTCATACTTACATGCATCATTAACCATTGGGATTGAAGAGCAGGTACTAATATTACAGATTTTTGTATTTGATTTAGAAGATTTGAAGTAGCAAAAACTTGAGTAAAAATAACACCTATCTTTATTATTGAACTTAAATGTTTTTTTTTTATTTTTAAATATAGAATCAGATAAATAATGGAGAAACCCCATGAAAGAAAAATTAATGATTCGGATAACTCACTTAATGGGAAATGTCTAAAAT